CAATATGAAAACCTAGAACTTTTGGGAAAGCGCCCCCCGGTTTGTTCAAGAAAAAGCAAACGTGTAGCGGTTTTTAATGATAATCTAGAATATCACAATACTTTGAATAATCTCCAAGATCTTAATACTGAGGAAGCAGACGACATTGTTGTGATACGTTATTCACAACAACCGGATTTTCGGCGAGACATAATCATAGGCTCGATCCGAGCCCAAAGACGTAAAACAGTTATTTGTAAAGCTTCTGAAGCAAATATTCATTCCCCCTCTTTTTTGGAACGAAACGACCCTTCCCTTTCTTTTGAGACTTCCGAACTAATTAAAAAAATTTTTGAAAATTGGCTATGGAAAAATACAGAATTAAAAATTATAGATTATACAGATAAAAAGACAAAAGAAAGTACTAAAAAAAAAGAAGCTAACAAAAGAGAAGAAGAAACAAGAAGAGAAAAAAGAAAAGAAAAAAGACGGATAGAAATAGCCGAAGCCTGGGATAGCTTTGTATTGGCTCAAGTAATAAGAGGTCTTATGTTAGTAACCCAATCAATTATAAGAAAATATATAATATTACCATCATTGATAATAATTAAAAATATCATCCGTATACTATTATTTCAATTTCCTGAATGGTCCGAAGATTTAACTGATTGGCGTAAAGAAATGCATGTTAAATGCACTTATAACTGCGTTCAATTATCAGAAAAAGAATTTCCTAAAAACTGGTTAAAAGACGGTATTCAGATAAAGATCTTATTTCCTTTTCGTCTTAAACCTTGGCACAAATCTAAGCTACGAGAAAGATATACCTATCCACTGAAAAATAAAGAAAAAAAAAATGATTTTTTTTTTTTAACCGTTTGGGGAATGGAAACCAAACTTCCTTTTGGTTCTCCACGAAAACAACTTTCATTTTTTGAACCTATTTTTAAAGAACTCAAAAAAAAACGTAAAAAATTGAAAAAGAAGTGTTTTAAGGGTCTAAGAATTTTAAAAGAAAGAAGAATAATTTTTCTAAATGTCTCAAAAGAAAAAAAAAAATGGATAAGAAATAATGAGATAATTCATGAATCGTCCATTAATATTCAATCTATGAAGTGCATAACTTGTGCATTGAGAAAACAAAAACTACAAGGGCTAACTACTCTAACAAAGACAATTGTAAATGAAATACAAAAAATGTCAAAAGACAATAAAAAAGAATTTAGAAGCCTACATATAAATATTAGTTCGAATAAAATCAGCTATGATGATAAAATATTGGAATCGCCAAAAACTTTTTTGCAACGCTTAAAAAGAATAAATGTTCGACTAATTCGTAAAACCAATTATTTTATAAACTTTTTCGTTGAAAGTATACATAGAAATATTTTTTTATATATCAAGAATATTTCTAGAATAACTGTACAACTTTTTTTTTTTGAAGGAACAAAAAAAAAAATTAATAAATACAGCTCCTTTACTAACTTTTTTTCCTACCCTAACTATATTTGCAATAATGAAACAAAGCAAGAAAAAATAGTTAAAACAAACAAAAATATAAATAAAGTTATTTATACTATAACGGAGCCACTTTCTAATATTAGTAATAAGAGTTTACATTCTTTTCGTGACTTATCTTATTTGTCACAAGCATATGTGTTTTACAAATTATCACAAAACAGGGCTTTGAACTTTTTTAATTTATATAAGTTAAGATTAAGATCCGTCTTTCAATCTAATGTAACATCCCCTTTTCTTAAAAATCAAATAAAGAATTATTTTATTGGAACACAGAAAACATTACATTCCGAATTGAACCATAAGAACCTCCACAATTTTCGAACAATACATCAATGTAAAAATGGGTTAAAAGGTTATTATCAAGATGATTTATCTGAGTTCATACCACAAGAAAGTAGAAATAGAGTAAATCAACACTCTATAGTTCAAAATAACCATTTCAATAATTTTTTTTCCTATGAAAAAAATGGATTAATTAACTTCGAAAAAAAAAAAAATGTTAAAAAACAAGATAGATATGACCTTTTATCATATAATTTTATTAAGTCTGAAGATAATAAGAATTCCTCCATTTCTGGATTATCTGGACAAGTAAATCATAACCGATATTTTTTTTCAAATTACGACAAAAGTAAACGCCAATTTTTTAATATGTTGGTAGGTATTCTGGTAAAAAATTTTATAGTAGAAAATAATATTATACATATAAAGAAAAACTCGACTAGAAAATTATATCATTGGATATTTCTCAATTTGTGTTTTAGAAAAAAAATTGATATTGGGGTCTGTAGAAATATGGATATTGACACCAACAGTAGTAAATATATTAAGATTAGAACTAATAATTATCAAAAAAGCGCGAAAATCGATAAGAAAGTTCGTTTTTTTACCACAATTCATCAAAATCAAGGGATCAACCCATTCAATAAAAAAAAAAAACTTTTTGATTGGATGAGAATGAATGAAGAAATACTAAATTGTTACATATTTAAGTTCCAACTTTGGTGTTTTCCAGAATTTTTTATACTTCATAATTTGTATAAAAATAAACCATGGACCATACCAATCAAGTCGCTCCTTTTAAATTTTAATGTAAATAAAAACACCACTGTAAAGAAAAAAAGAAATTTTTTTATATCAATTTTTTCATTAGAAAAACAAAAGAAAGGGGAACAAGAATGCACAATCCAGCCAGATTTTGAATCAACTCTATTAAACTATGAAAAAGATATTGCAGAAAATTATGGGATATCAAAGATGAAAAAAGAGAAAAAGACAAAATCATACCAGAACAACATGTACGCGAAATTGGATTTCTTCCTAAAAAGATATTTTCTTTTTCAATTGAGATGGGCTGGTCTTTTAAATAAAAAAATAATAAATAACATTAACGTATATTGTCTCCTGCTTAGACTTCTAAACCCAAGAGAAATTGCTATAGCCTCCACTCAAAGGGGGGAACTAAGTCTGGGTATTTTTCTGCTTGAGGAAAATTTAACTCTTACACAATTGCTTAAAAGGGCAATAGTACTTATAGAACCCATTCGTCTGTCTATAAAAAGTGCAGGACATTTTATTATGCATCAAACTATGGGGATTTCAGTGATTCATAACAGCAACCACACAATTAATCAAAGATTCCAACAAAAAGACCTTGTTGATAAGCCGAATTCTGATGAATTAATTCCAGAGCCTCAAAAGATGACTGAAAATCAAAACAAAACTTATTATGATTTGTTTGTTCCTGAAAGTATTTTATCCCCCAGACGTCGTAGAGACTTCAGAATTCTAATTTATTTCTATTCTATGAATAGAAATGGTATACCTCTAAATGCGCCATTTTGGAATGAAACTCAGGGAAAGAGTCAAGTTTTGACTAAAAGAAAAAGAGAGACAAATACACTAATTAAATTAAAATTTTTTCTTTGGCCTAATTATCGCTTAGAAGATTTCGCTTGTATGAATCGCTATTGGTTTGATACCAATAATGGCAGTCGTTTCGGTTTGCTAAGGATACATATGTATCCACAATTTGAAAACTGAACTCACCCGTGTACTCAAAAAAAGTAAAATACGGATTGACTTTATTGCCCGCGCTATATTTTTATATGAAGACAAAGACATGCACACATACATTGTTTTACATTCCATTCTGATACATGATACTAATTGAACGACATATCAATATCTATAAATGATGAAAAAATATTCTTTATTTTTAGGGGTCTACTTTTCATCTTTTGAGAGTGTAGATAACCATCTTTTTGTCTACCTATTGGAATACTATTTTCCAATTGGGAATTTTTAACAAAATAAAGATTATTATAGCGTGTATGCCAAATAAAAAAAAATAATAATAAGAAGGAGTAGCACTTTTTTTATTGATAATAAAAAAGATATCTAGTAATTAAAGGCCAGTGGGGGGAAGATTAAATTTTATGGTAAAAAAGTCATTCATCTCGGTTATTTCGCACGAAGAAAAAAAAGAAAACCGGGGGTCTGTTGAATTTCAAATACTAAGGCTCACTAATAGGATACGAAAACTTTCGTTACATTTGGAATTGCACAGAAAAGATTATTTATCTCAGAGAGGCCTCCGGAAAATTTTAGGAAAACGCCAAAGAATGCTGTCTTATTTGTCAAAGAAAAATAGAATACGTTATAAACAATTAATTAATCAGTTAGATATTCGCGAATCAAAAACGCGTTAATTTGAGTTTGAAGGGTCGTTTTGAATTATTTGAGTTAGTAGATCTTGAATTTTAATGAACTTATTTTAACTTTCAGTAATTCATGAAAAAATGAATCGAGTAAAAACCTATGAATATACCAGCTACAAAAAACGACCTCATGATAGTAAATATGGGACCCCACCACCCATCAATGCATGGTGTTCTTCGACTCATCGTTACTCTCGATGGTGAAGATGTTATTGATTGTGAACCAATATTAGGATATTTACACCGAGGAATGGAAAAAATTGCGGAAAACCGAACAATTATACAATATTTGCCTTATGTAACGCGTTGGGATTATTTAGCTACTATGTTCACAGAAGCAATAACCGTAAATGGACCAGAGTTGTTCGGAAATATCCAAGTACCTAAAAGGGCCAGCTATATCCGAACAATTATGTTGGAGTTGAGTCGTATAGCTTCGCATTTGTTATGGCTCGGCCCTTTTATGGCAGATATTGGGGCGCAGACTCCTTTCTTCTATATTTTCAGAGAAAGAGAGTTAGTATATGATCTATTTGAAGCTGCCACTGGTATGAGAATGATGCATAATTTTTTTCGTATTGGAGGAGTAGCGGCCGATTTACCTTATGGCTGGATAGATAAATGTTTCGATTTTTGCGATTATTTTTTAACAGGAGTTACTGAATATCAAAAACTTATTACACGAAATCCTATTTTTTTAGAACGAGTTGAGGGGATAGGCATTATTGGAAGAGAGGAAGTCATAAATTGGGGTTTATCAGGACCAATGCTGCGAGCCTCTGGAATACAATGGGATCTCCGTAAAGTTGATCATTATGAGTGTTACGACGAATTTGATTGGGAAGTACAGTGGCAAAAAGAAGGAGATTCATTAGCTCGATATCTCGTCCGCATTGGCGAAATGACGGAATCCATCAAAATTATTCAACAGGCTCTAGAAGGAATTCCGGGGGGACCCTATGAGAATTTAGAAATCCGATATTTTGATAGAGAAAGGAATCCAGAATGGAATGACTTTGACTATCGATTTATTAGTAAAAAACCTTCTCCCACATTTGAATTGCCTAAACAAGAACTCTATGTGAGAGTTGAAGCCCCAAAGGGAGAATTGGGGATTTTTTTAATAGGGGATCAGAGTGTTTTTCCTTGGAGGTGTAAAATTCGCCCGCCTGGTTTTATCAATTTGCAAATTATTCCTGAGTTAGTTAAAAGAATGAAATTGGCTGATATTATGACAATACTAGGTAGCATAGATATCATTATGGGAGAAGTTGATCGTTAAAATGATAATTGATAGAATCGAAGTACAAGATATCAATTCTTTTTCTAGATTGGAATTTTTAAAACAGGCTTATGGAATTCTATGGATACTTATTCCTGTTTTTACTCCTGTATTAGGAATAACAATAGGTGTACTAGTAATTGTATGGTTAGAAAGAGAAATATCCGCAGGGATACAACAACGTATTGGACCTGAATACGCTGGGCCTTTAGGAGTTCTTCAAGCTTTAGCTGATGGGGCAAAACTACTTTTCAAAGAAAACCTCTTTCCATCTAGAGGAGATACTCGTTTATTCAGTATCGGACCTTCCATCGCGGTCATATCCATTTTAGTAAGCTATTTGGTAGTTCCTTTTGGTTCGCGTCTTGTTTTAGCGGATCTCAATATCGGTGTTTTTTTATGGATTGCCATTTCAAGTATTGCTCCTATTGGCCTTCTTATGTCAGGATACGGATCAAATAATAAATATTCTTTTTTAGGTGGTCTCCGAGCGGCTGCTCAATCGATTAGTTATGAAATACCATTAACTTTATGTGTCTTATCAATATCTCTACGTGCGATTCGTTAAGACATCAAATTTTCCATATTTCTTCCTTTCTATTTTATAGTAAGAGAGCGGAACGAATTGAGTAAATATATTCATTTTTTATTCAGCTGGATCAACTAAACCTGAGGGTTATATGAGTGAAAGAAAACAGCTTATATATAAACTAGCTGTAAAAAAATTGAGTCTCATTTGATATGTATAAACGTTAGAGAGCCAAACGGAAATAAACATAAGCAAACAAAAGTCTTTTCCCCAAAATTGGGTAACTAGTCATCCTGACTTGAAGCGGGCTAAAAAGATAAACTAGAGTGAGTTTTCACTACCGTTTGTATGTATTATCATACATGGATTACCTTAACGTAACGGATGATTGAACAAAAACGAGTGGATGAGTAGAAACACCAAGATACATAAAGGATTTGTAATGGAGATTATGTAAAATAATAAGAATATTTCTGCATAATGTACAAAGAATATTAATTGGGGCTTTCAGTTAGTAGAAATGATTAGGCAGTACTCCCTACAATTCCGATCCAGAGTATGCTCCTATCCGTCGATTAAATAAATGACTATTGGCAACGAAATAATCCTTTACTTTGGTTTGATTTTTTAACTACACTTTTCGCAGAAACAGAAAGAAGACATAGAAACCACAAAAAAAAAAAAGAGAAAGAAATACAATTAAAGGATAAAAACTATCTTTTTAGTCGTCTTTCTTTGGACTTTTATTTGTTCTATATTCATATTTATCTAGATAGAATTCAGATCATAATTCCAGAATTAATGTCAAATTCTTTTCGTATGTAAAAAGGAAGGGTTATTGATATCTTTATAACGAGTATTTGATTGAAGAGTTAAGTTATTACTCAACAAATAAAATTTCCAAAGATTTTTGAAATTATTAAATCAAAGGACGAGATCAATTCAGCAGCACTTTAATTTATTTTAATTCAAATTAATTTAAAATAGATATTCGAATTTATTTTAAAATATAAAAAATTTTTAAAGCAGAACAAATAGAATTCAATTGGTCTAATTCGGGATCGTACAATATATTTTTACCCTATCCATCTTATAAAGATATAAAAAAAATAATACTGACTCGACCCTTAGATTTATTTAAGGTCATCAAGGAGCCGTATGCAGTGAAAATCTCATGTACGGTTCTGGAATAGCGATGGAAACAGTGATGGTATCACCGACTATGATTATCTAATAGTTCAAGTACAGTTGATATAGTTGAGGCACAATCAAAATATGGTTTTTGGGGATGGAATTTGTGGCGTCAACCTATAGGGTTTATTATTTTTCTAATTTCTTCTCTAGCAGAATGTGAAAGATTACCCTTTGATTTACCCGAAGCAGAAGAAGAATTAGTAGCAGGTTACCAAACCGAATATTCGGGTATCAAATTTGGTTTATTTTATGTTGCTTCTTATTTAAACCTATTAGTTTCTTCATTATTTGTAACAGTTCTTTATTTGGGAGGCTGGACTATCTCTATTCCGCACATATTTCTTTCTGAGTTTTTTGAAATAAATAAACCATACGGTGTTTTTGAACGGACAATTGATATCTTTATTACATTAGCTAAAACTTATTTGTTCTTGTTCATTCCTATCATAACAAGATGGACTTTACCTAGGATAAGAATGGACCAGCTGTTGAATCTTGGATGGAAATTTCTTTTACCTATTTCTCTCGGTAATCTATTATTAACAACTTCTTCTCAACTATTTTCACTGTAAAAGGCTATGATAGCCTATATTCCCAACTTGGGTCAAAGAAGAGAAATAAACAAAGAAAAAATTATTTATATATATATATTCACGATATGTTCCCTATGGTAACTGGGTTCATGAATTATGGTCAACAATCAGTACGAGCTGCAAGGTACATTGGTCAAAGTTTCATGATTACCTTATCCCACGTAAATCGTTTACCCATAACTATTCAATATCCTTATGAAAAAGTAATCACTGCGGAGCGTTTCCGCGGGCGAATCCATTTTGAATTTGATAAATGTATTGCTTGTGAAGTATGCGTTCGTGTATGTCCTATCGATCTACCCGTCGTTGATTGGAAATTGGAAACTGATATTCGAAAAAAACGATTACTTAATTACAGTATTGATTTCGGAATCTGTATATTTTGTGGTAACTGTGTTGAGTATTGTCCAACAAACTGTTTAGCAATGACTGAAGAATATGAACTTTCTACTTATGATCGTCATGAATTGAATTATAATCAAATAGCTCTGGGCCGTTTACCAATAGTAATAATTGAGGATTATACAATTCGAACTATTTTGAATTCGCCTCAAATTCAAAATCAGTAAATCCTTGATTAAAGAAAATTTTTGAATTACTAAGGTTCAGTTTTGATTTAACGAAATGAGTTTTTCCGTTTTGTTTGATCTCAATAACTACAAATATCCACAGGTTATTCGTTGGTAAGAATTGCGTCTTAATTTGGATTGAAAATTCATTAATTAATATCTCTGACATTATTTCGAAACGGTTAGTTTCGTATTCGAGCTGCTCTATTCAGAGAAAAAATAAAATTTGTACAATAACTGTACCCACATTAATTTACACTCCCTAGGATTTAATGCAAGTATAAATTTATTATGAATCAGCAAATCAACTATTTTTTCTGGTCTGGTTTCAATAAGGTCATGAAAAATTTTTTGAGTTCTTTATCTCTTATCCTACATATAATGGATTTGCATGGACCCATACATGATTTTCTTTTAGTCGTTCTGGGATTAGGTCTTATCTTAGGCGGTATAGGAGTAGTATTACTTATAAACCCAATTTATTCTGCCTTTTCATTGGGATTAGTTCTTGTTTCTATATCCCTATTCTATATTCTATCAAATTCATATTTTGTAGCTGCTGCACAACTCCTTATTTATGTGGGAGCTATAAATGTTTTAGTAATATTTGCTGTAATGTTTATGAACGGTTCAGAATATTACAAAGATTTTAATCTTTGGACTGTTGGGAATGGAGTTACTTTGCTGGTTTGTACAAGTATGTTTGGTTTACTAATGACTACTATTACAGATACGTCATGGTACGGGATTATTTGGACTACAAGGGCAAACCAGATTATAGAACATGATTTGATAAGTAATAGTCAACAAATTGGAATTCATTTATCAACAGAGTTTTTTCTGCCCTTTGAATTCATTTCGATAATTCTTTTAGCCGGTTTGATAGGTGCAATTTCCGCGGCGCGCCAATAATAATAAGGAAAAATTCTCTCAACTTATCAACAGCAATCCAAATCAAATTTCATTCTGTATTATCGCATTTATTTCCAGAATTTTAAATTGTTTATGTCTAAAATAGAAATTTTTTTTATTCGACCCATTCCCAATATATTTCTTTGTTCCATACTTTGTTTTTTATATTATATTCTAGTAAATTGAATTTAATTAAATGCGTTGCTCATCTTATATTGAAATGAATCGAAATTACTAAGGAGTTGTTCAATGATGCTGGAACATGTACTTGTTTTGAGTGCCTACTTATTTTCTATCGGTATCTATGGATTGATCACCAGCCGAAATATGGTTAGAGCTCTTATGTGTCTTGAACTTATACTAAATGCAGTTAATATAAATTTGGTAACATTTTCTGATTTTTTTGATAGCCGCGAAGTAAAAGGAAATATTTTCTCCATTTTTGTTATAGCCATTGCAGCGGCCGAAGCAGCTATTGGACCAGCTATTGTTTCGTCAATTTATCGTAATAGAAAATCAATTCGTATCAATCAATCGAATTTGTTAAATAAGTAGTATAGTAGTAGTAACCATACAAATTAGAATATTCATAAATTGGAATTAGCGTATATTATACATTTTGGATGATCATGTTTGCGAAAATATAAGAAATCAAAGTATCTTGGTTCTCTCCCATGAGTGGATCCATAAGTGGATTGATTAGAATTTTTCTAATCAATCGGAATCATTGATTCATTTAGTATCTAAATATATGATTCATTTACAAGTTTACTAGATCGAAAATTTTTTATTAAAAAAAATGATAGATAGATCCAATGTCACATTCCGTAAAGATTTATGATACGTGTATAGGGTGTACTCAATGTGTCCGAGCTTGCCCCACAGATGTATTAGAAATGATACCTTGGGACGGGTGTAAAGCTAAGCAAATTGCTTCTGCTCCAAGAACAGAGGATTGTGTGGGTTGTAAAAGATGTGAATCCGCCTGTCCAACGGATTTCTTGAGTGTTCGGGTTTATTTGTGGCATGAAACAACTCGAAGTATGGGCCTAGCTTATTGATACGTTCCAAAAAACCCGACTTAAATACGACTACATTTTATTTTTTTACCTTTACCGACAAAAGCGCGTGCTCAAATCTAAATATATATTTAGATTTGAGCACGCGCTTTTCTGGTCCAAGTCTATCTTATTTTTACTACGAATTTTTTTCCTTGGTTAACGATAATTGTAGTTTTGCCAATATTTGCGGGTTCCCTAATTTTCTTTTTTCCTCATAGAGGAAATAAGGTAATTAGGTGGTATACTATTTCTATATGTATAATAGAACTCCTTCTAACAACCTATGCATTCGGGTATCATTTCCAATTGGACGAGCCGTTAATACAACTGATAGAGGATTATAAATGGATACATTTTTTTGATTTTTCCTGGAGATTGGGAATAGATGGAATTTCGATAGGACCCGTTTTGCTGACGGGATTTATCACTACTTTAGCTACTTTAGCGGCTCGGCCGGTTACTCGAGAGTCCCGATTATTCCATTTTCTGCTGTTAGCAATGTATAGCGGTCAAATCGGACCATTTTCTTCTCAAGACATTTTACTTTTTTTCATCATGTGGGAATTAGAATTAATTCCAGTTTATCTACTTATATCCATGTGGGGAGGAAAGAAACGTTTGTATTCCGCGACAAAATTTATTTTGTACACTGCGGGAAGTTCTGCCTTTTTATTAATGGCAATTCTAGGTATTTGTTTAGCTGGTTATAATGAACCAACATTAAATTTTGAAACATCAGCGAATCAATCATATCCTGTAGAACTCGAAATTCTCTTCTATATTGGGTTTTTTATTGCTTTTGCTGTTAAATTGCCGATTATACCCTTACATACTTGGTTACCAGACACTCATGGAGAGGCACATTACAGTACTTGTATGCTTCTAGCTGGAATCTTATTAAAAATGGGAGCGTATGGATTGGTTCGGATCAATATGGAATTATTGCCTCGCGCCCATTCTATATTTTCTCCTTGGTTGATGATAGTCGGCACAATTCAAATAATCTATGCAGCTTCAACATCTCCCAGTCAACGTACTTTAAAAAAAAGAATAGCTTATTCCTCCGTATCCCATATGGGTTTCATAATTATAGGACTTGGTTCTATAAGCGATACAGGACTCAACGGGTCCATTTTACAAATAATTTCTCATGGATTTATTGGCGCTGCACTTTTTTTCTTGGCAGGAACGAGTTATGATCGAATACGTCTCGTTTATCTCGATGAAATGGGTGGAATGGCTATCACAATTCCAAAACTATTTACGACTTTCAGTATCTTATCAATGGCCTCTCTTGCATTACCGGGCATGGGCGGTTTTGTTGCAGAATTAATAGTATTTTTTGGAATACTTACTAGCCAAAAATATCTTTTAATGCCCAAAATACTAATAACTTTGGTCATGGCAATTGGAATAATATTAACTCCTATTTATTCATTATCTATGTTACGCCAGATGTTCTATGGATACAAGCTTTTTAATGCCCCAAACTCTTATTTTGTTGATTCTGGGCCGCGGGAATTGTTTCTTTCGATCTCGATTCTTTTACCTGTAATAGCTATTGGCATTTATCCAGATTTCGTTTTCTCACTATCAGTTGAGAAAGTCGAAGCTCTTCTATCTAATTTTTTTTATCCATAGTTTTCGTGAGTAAACCAAAAAATGAAACAAAAATATTCTTATTTTAAAAATTATTTGTTGGACAATGAAAAATAAGTACTTTTTCTTCTCTAAAGTTTGAGTAAAATAAATGGGGGTTATATTATAATTATGTATGTAATCAAGCGAGAACCCTTTGCTTTTTTGCATTTCCATTAATGGATTTAAAGGGTTCTCGCTTGATTACACCAAATTTTCTTATATACAGTTATACTTTCCTATGTTTATTTTTGTATTGTTCAAGTACTTTCTTCAATTCAATTAGATGTTAATGTAAATGAACCATAACTATGTAATCCTATTCCTAATAAATTAACCCCAAAATAGCATACCCAAATTATAAAAAAGCCCGTCGAGGCCACAATTGCAGAATTTTCACTTTTCAAAATTTTATTTGTTCGAATATGTAAATAAATTGCAAATATGGTCCAAGTAATAAATGCCCAAGTCTCCTTTGGATCCCAATTCCAATATGACCCCCATGCTTCATTAGCCCATACTGCTCCCGAAAGAATACCTATCGTTAAAAAGATAAATCCTAGACTAATAATACGAAAACCCCAAAGATCCAATTGTTCAATCAATTGAAACCTGTAATAATTCCTAGAATAAATAAAAGAAGTTTTTATTAAACAATTTTTTTTTTCTATTATGTATTGAATCTTGCCCAGCGAAAATGGCTCGTTTACCAAATTTTTGCTTTTACGAAAATTTAGGATGAAATTTTGAAATGTAATGACTAAAAGAGCTAGTGATAATAATGCTCCGCATAAAAGAGCTGCATAGCCCAATACCATCATACTTACGTGCATCATTAACCAATGGGATTGGAGAGCAGGTACTAATATTTCGGATTGATTCATTTCAGTTAAAAGACCTGAAGTAGCAAAACCTTGGGTAAAAATAGCACTTGGCGCGGTTATTGCGTTTAAATTGAAATAGGTTTTCATTTTTTTAAAATACGGAACGATATGAATACTGGAGAAACTCCATGAAAGAAAGATTAATGATTCATATAAATTACTTAATGGGAAATGTTGCAAATAAATCCAACGAGTAACTAATAATCCCGTTAGACAGGAAAAAGTAGTCATCATCCCCTTTTCTGACGAATCAGATAGTCCTACGATTTCATCTACTAATAAGGTTAGCAAATGAATTGTAATTACAATCGAAACGACTGAAAAGGATATATGTGTAAATATATGCTCTAAAGTTGAAAATATCATAACAAATAAAAAAAAAAGGGGGGGGGGTTCAATTCAATTTCAATTATAGGATAATTGAATTCAACTCGGGAGTTGAACTTAGTATAGGACTCACTCTTTTAGAAAATGACATGCCGCCACTCGGACTCGAACCGAGATGCTCTAGCACTGCTTCCTAAGAGCAGCGTGTCTACCGATTTCACCATAGCGGCTTGTTCTAAATCATAATAAGCCCTTTTTGATTCAATTGTCGAGAGTGAAGTAGGCAATTCAATGCAATTTATATTTTTTGATTGATCCTCGAGTCGAAAGATAGAATCTAAAATCTGTGTATTCGCCCTATAATCACTTAAAAAAGGAAAGGTCTTTTTTTTTTTTTAATTAGGTTCAATTTCAAGTCAGGGTATATCTAGTGATAGTGACTTAAAGAAACAATTATTTAGCAAGTTATAAAACACATTTTAATTAATTAGTTTTAACAATCTATTAGTGACTACAAAATTTCTATATGTTCTTCTCTAATTTAATTAGTTTAATAAATATATTCAATATACAGGTAATATACAAACAAAATAGTATAGTTATTCTATACAATATAGACAATAAAAGCTCAAACTTTTTTATTATCGAATAGATGGGGATTCTTATTTTCCCCATCATAAAAACCATAAAGCATACTCAAAAGAAAGGTTTAATCTTCTTTTTGTGGTTATTCTTTATTTCAAAGAAAGAAGACTTTTTGAATTCGAAAAGCGAAACAAATTTAATTTTTCATTGTTATTGATCGGGTCAAAACAAAACATTAGAGACTATAAATTTTTCTTTTAGTTCGATTTATAAATTTGTCATTTTATATCTATTTATATTACCGTATATATCTATATATAACCTAATATAAATAAAATTTGATTATAATAATAAAAAAAATTTTATAAATTTTTTCTAACTTATAATCTAAAACTTATAAAGACATTCTAAAAAATTGACAATTAATTAGAAACAAATTAGACTGACTGCTTTTCGAATCAAAGCAACTCAGATTTTTCCAATCTTTGATTATTTATTTGTTGCATAAAAAAAACTTTTTGAATTCCTTGTAGAAAGAGATTTAGCTAATGAAAAAGCTTTCAATGCTGCCCAATATCCTTTTTTTTTCCAAAGATTTTTACGAATACGTTTTTTTGAAATAGAAATACGTTTTTTCGGAACTGCCATTAAAAAATAGAATAAGTTTTTAATTGCTATAGTTGGATGTCAAAGACATCTATTATCGATTGTTCAAAAAAACACTTGTTTTTTACTATGAATTATTCGGCTATCTATTTATTTTCTAGCCAGTATACCCCTTATAAAAATATCAATATAGAAAAATAAAAATTGCATAAATGTAAATATAGTAATAAAAAAAACGACAGTATACCATCTCTGTATAGTTTTTTTTATTGTTCTACATGTATTTATACAGGTAATAAAATGAGCTAAAATACATAATAAAAAAATAGAAAGTTTTAATAAACCAACCCTAGTACCTTATTAATTTTGGAAATTACTTTCCAAATTAATTGCCCAGGCTCACATAAAGAGTACATCAAATTTGAATCTAATTTTAAAATGTGCAAGAGACTCGGACTTAATCTATTATCTATTAAATTTCGAAAAGTTATTTTCTTAATTCCTCCTTTAGGGAACGCTAAGTCTTGGTTTGAGGATCCTAGCCTTTACTAAAAAAAGAGATGTCTTGTCTTAAAATAAAAGACAATCAATTCAGTTGCACAAATCTATTGATTAATGATTCTGACTAAACCAACTAAAAAAAAAAGAACTTTTCTGGTAAAATTCTAGTTTTTTATGATTCAGGTCAAATACTTGTTTTGGTCAAACTATTTAGCCTTATTCTATAGATATGTAAATTATTGGAATAATACATATTAATAATTAAGTTAAGATGAAAATTTCCATTTTCCTTTCTTTTATCAAATTTTCAATTTTAGGCAATAATTGAATTTTACTAAAAGTACTATGTTTTTTTGAGTTTTCAATAGTAATTCATTTAAACAATTTAAATCTCTTGATTTGAAATATTTAAAATAGTTGAAAAATATTCAAAATAATTAAGTCTAGAAAATTCTATATTTTGTATATTTCAATTTTTTGTTTATTTTATTAACCGATCCCTTTCATTTCAAAAAAACTAAGAGCCAGTAAATCAGAAACAATTAATTAAGATAAAAAGAATTTTTTTTATGCAATATACATATCCATATTCATGGATTATACCTTTTATTCCCCTTCCCGTTCCTATATTAATAGGAGCAGGACTTCTACTTTTTCCCAAGGCAACAAAGGATCTTCGCCGTATGTGGGTTTTTCCTAGTATTTTATTCTTAAGTATAGTTATGATTTTTTCAACTTATCTGGCTATTCAACAAACGAATAACCCGTCTATCTATCTATCTATATGGTCTTGGACTATCAATAATGACTTTTCTTTAGAATTTGGTTATTTCGTTGACCCACTTACTTCTATTATGTTAATATTAATCACTACTGTTGGAATTATGGTTCTTATTTATAGTGACAATTACATGTCTCATGATCAGGGGTATTTGAGGTTTTTTGCTTATATGAGTTTTTTTAATGCGTCAATGTTAGGATTAGTTACTAGTTCTAATCTGATACAAATTTATTTTTTTTGGGAATTCGTTGGAATGTGTTCTTATTTATTAATAGGGTTTTGGTTCACCCGGCCTACTGCAGCGAATGCTTGTCAAAAAGCGTTTGTGACTAATCGCGTTGGAGATTTTGGTTTATTAGTAGGAATTTTAGGCTTTTATTGGATAACGGGCAGTTTAGAATTTCGGGATTTATTTGAAATATTCAATAACTTGGATAATGAGGGTAATCTTTTATTTTATACTTTGTGTGCCTTTCTATTATTTGCTGGTGCAATTGCTAAATCGGCTCAATTTCCACTTCATGTATGGTTACCCGATGCCATGGAAGGTCCTACCCCTATTTCAGCTCTTATACATGCTGCTACTATGGTAGCGGCCGGAATTTTTCTTGTCGCCCGGCTTTTCCCGCTTTTAATAGTTTTACCTTACATAATGAAGCTAATAGCTTTGATAGGTATAATAACATTACTTTTAGGAGCCGCTTTAGGTCTTGCTCAAACGGATATTAAGAGGGGTTTAGCTTATTCTACAATGTCTCAATTGGGCTATATGATGTTGGCTCTCGGTATGGGTTCTTATCAAGCAGCTTTGTTTCATTTGATCACTCATGCTTATTCTAAAGCATTGTTGTTTTTAGGTTCCGGGGCTATTATTCATTCAATGGAAACTATTGTAGGTTATTCTCCAGATAAAAGTCAGAATTTGGTTCTTATGGGAGGTTTAAAAAAACGGGTGCCTATTACAAAAACATCTTTTTTACTAGGTACACTTTCTCTTTGTGGCATTCCGCCTCTTGGATGTTTTTGGTCTAAAGATCAAATTCTTAATGATAGTTGGTTGTATTCACCGATTTTTGCAATAATTGCCTATTCCACCGCGGGCTTAACTGCATTTTATATGTTTCGGATATATTTACTTACTTTTGAGGGCCATTTAAATGTTTATTTTCAAACTTATAGTGAAAAAAAAAAAAGCTCGGTTTATTCAACATCTTTATGGGGTAGAGAAGGACAGGGGTTGATTAAACCAAATTATTCCTTATTACCTTTATTAACAAGTAATAATTATAAACGGATTCCTTTTTTTTTCAAAAATAAAAATCAACTCCATAGTAATGGAAGAAGTATAACGGTGCCTTTCTTTACTATTCCTTATTTTGGAACTAACAACAGTTTTTTGTATCCCCATGAATCGGACAATACTATGCTATTTCCTATGCTTCTATTAGGCTTATTTATTTTGTTCATTGGAGTCATAGGAATTCCTTTCTTCAATCAAAAAGGAATGCAGTTGGATATATTATCCAAAATGTTAAATCCGTCTATAAACCTTTTACATCAAAATCAAAAAATAGAGATGGGTTGGAATTGGTATGAATTTCTAACAAATGCAACTTTTTCAGTTAGTATAGCTTCTTGCGGAATCCTAATCGGATCCTTTTTATATAAGCCTGTTTATTCCTCTTTACAAAATTTATATTTCTTTAATTCATTTGTTAAAAGTTTTTATAATAAACTGACAATTTTTGTTGATAAAACACTATATGTGATATATGCTTGGTCATATAATCGTGGTTATATTGATTTTTTTTATATAAC